TCACTAGTCGGCGCTAAAACTCCGGAAATTCGAAATGCCAAGATAGGAATACCACTTGCTATTATTAAAAATGCCCAAAAAATATCATATTCGTGAAGCAGAAACATAAATGGACTCCTATTAATCTGGAATATGTTGAATTATTCGGTACCGAATTGAATTGGCATTTTCAATTCATCCATAAATAGTCAAAAAATTATTTATTTTGATCAAACCCTATAGTCTAGAGTCTAGTTTAGACTGTCGGACATGCCTTCTTTCTTGTTTTTTAAAGGTTCATTTCATCCAATAGAATTCGGTTTACATTTTTGATTCTATTTAATTTAGATATGATGTATTAGGATATTATTACAAAAATGGGATATTCTTACACAAACAAAACTCTCGCGCTTTGTTTTTGTTGCTAGTTGCTATATGAATTAGCAATAAACAAATTTGCTATAAATTTATTACTATTAATTAGGATAGCACAAAACTTTAACCTAATTCGAATCTAATCTAATATAGTAATATTTAAATGAAAAGTATTCGAAATTAAAATAGAATGTATTAGGGCTATACGGACTCGAACCGTAGACCTTCTCGGTAAAACAGATCAAACTTATTATTATCGAAATGATTCGAACTGTTTCAAAGACCCAACATGCATTTTGTTGCATTGGGCTATTTCTTCAATTGATGTAAAGATCATTTAGTCCACCATATTTTTTCTTTAAAGTAAGAAGATAATCAGATGGCTCGATGTGCTCTAATTCATTATTAGAATTCTGATCTAGGAGCAATACCAAAGTGTTTCAAAGAAAGATTATTTTGACTTAGGTCTGCCTATGGCTTAGATCAACCTAAGTTCGAGTTAAAAAGTTTAATATGAGACTTCATACACCTTAAAGTTCATAAAACGAAAAGAGATTTTTTCTGAGGTCCTTATACTCATTATGCCTAGCATTAAATGAACTGGGTCTTTTTACCTTATCAAATAGCAAACCAATGGAGCGTTCTATTTGGTATCTAAATTCGCACTTAAACACCTAAATTAAATCGGACCAAATATTTGTCAGGCTATTGTTCTCTTGTTCCATCGAACCTATGAAGTAAGACATGGATTTCTTGTCTCACTTAATTTACTTAATAAGATCAATTCTATTCATTTTAGAGTTGTCTCCTTTGAAAAACATTGGCGCACGTGTAAACGAGGTGCTCTACCTAACTGAGCTATAGCCCTTACCATGGATATCTTAACATATAGATAATTTCTTGTCAAGATGGATGTTATTCCATAGGATGTATCCCCGATTCCTTTACTGGACTGGATATGGGATTGCTTAGAAAGAAAATCCTATCTATAATCATCAAAGTGATGGGTACTTTTTTTTTTGTATTGATTTTCTATTGATCAATAACCTACTTAACTCAGTGGTTAGAGTATTGCTTTCATACGGCGGGAGTCATTGGTTCAAATCCAATAGTAGGTAGAACTTATTAGATACCGTTGACTCCAGTATCTAATAAGTTTTTCTACACATCTTCTTTTTTCATTGTATGAGATTATACTTGATTGTGTTCATGTTCAATTGTAAAAAAACAAAAAAGAAGGGGTCTATAATCTAGAATCTATATTATAATTAGAATAAATTTATTCTTTAGTTTTCTTAACTAGGAAGAAATAACATTGATAGCCTCTACTCGTGTCCTAGCTCGTCTGAGAGCTAAATTAGCCTCAATTGCTTGTCTCTTACCCTCAGCTCTACTCAAGTTAGTTTCCGCCATTTGAAGAGCTTGTTGAGCTTCTTGAGGATCAATGTCAATACTTATTTCTGCATCATTTCCTAAAATGGTGATCTCATTATTACCGATTCTAGCGAAACCACCCATTAGAGCTACCGTTACCCATTGGTCGTTGGGGCGTATTCTTAAAAGACCTATATCTACAGCCGTTGCAATAGGGGCATGATTTGGTAATATGCCGATTTGACCACTATTAGTAAATAAAATTATTTCTTTTACTTCCGAATCCCAAATAATTCGGTTAGGGGTGAGGACACAAAGATTTAAGGTCATTTCTTCAATTTGCTCTCCACTTCTAAGTTGATAGCTTTCGCGGTAGCTTCTTCGATGTTACCCACCAAATAAAAGGCCTGTTCAGGAAGACTGTCTAATTCTCCGGAAAGGATCAGTTGAAACCCTCTAATAGTTTCTTCCAGTCCAACATATTTTCCCGGAGAACCAGTAAATACTTCTGCTACGAAAAATGGTTGTGATAAGAAACGCTCAATTTTTCGCGCTCTTGCTACAGTTAAACGGTCCTCTTCGGATAATTCATCCAATCCAAGGATAGCTATAATGTCCTGAAGTTCTTTGTAACGTTGTGAAGTTTGCTTAACTCTTTGCGCCGTTTCATAATGTTCTTCGCCCACGATTCGGGGTTGTAACATAGTTGATGTTGAATCTAAAGGATCTACTGCAGGATAAATACCTTTGGCAGCTAATCCTCTTGATAGTACGGTAGTAGCGTCTAAATGTGCAAATGTCGTGGCAGGAGCAGGATCAGTCAAATCGTCCGCAGGTACATAAACGGCTTGGATTGAAGTTATAGATCCTTCTTTTGTAGACGTAATTCTTTCTTGCAAAGAACCCATTTCTGTGCTAAGGGTAGGTTGATAACCTACCGCAGAAGGCATTCTCCCTAATAAGGCAGATACCTCTGATCCTGCTTGTACAAAACGAAAGATATTGTCGATGAAAAGAAGCACGTCTTGTTCATTAACATCTCGGAAATATTCCGCCATAGTTAGGGCTGTTAACCCAACTCGCATACGAGCCCCCGGCGGTTCATTCATTTGACCGTAAACAAGAGCAACTTTGGATTCCGCAATATTTTTTTCATTAATAACTCCGGATTCTTTCATTTCTATGTAGAGATCATTTCCTTCACGAGTACGTTCACCTACTCCTCCAAATACGGATACGCCCCCATGAGCTTTGGCAATGTTGTTGATTAATTCCATAATAAGTACTGTTTTACCTACCCCAGCCCCCCCAAATAGCCCGATTTTTCCCCCACGGCGATAAGGAGCTAAAAGATCCACAACTTTAATCCCTGTTTCAAAGATTGATAATTTTGTATCCAACTGTATAAATGCAGGCGCAGATCTATGAATAGGAGATGTTGTGCGAGTATCTACAGGACCTAAATTATCAACAGGTTCTCCAAGAACATTGAAAATTCGTCCTAGAGTAGCTCCACCAACTGGAACACTTAGAGGGGATCCAGTATCAATCACTTCCATTCCTCTCATTAAACCATCTGTAGCACTCATAGCTACAGCTCGAACTCGATTATTTCCTAATAATTGTTGTACTTCACAAGTAACATTAATTTGTTGACCAAGAGTATCTCGACTTTTAACTACCAAAGCATTATAAATATTAGGCATCCTCCCCGGGGGGAAAACGACATCTAGTACTGGTCCAATAATTTGAGCGATACGCCCTAGGGGTTTTTCTTCAAGTGGGGAAACCCCAGAGCCAGAATTTGTAGGATTGATCATAACATAATAAAGTGAAATGAAATATGTTCAAAACAAAAAAAAAATTTTGATTGGAATAATACCAAATTTCAAATAAATATCCGGTAGCAAGTTGATTGGTTAATTCAATAATAATAAAAAAGATTAGCACTCGATTTAGTTGGTACTAATTAAATCAAACGAATAGAATTTAATTGAATACTCATCCAATGAGTCAATTTTCAAATTCAATCAATTATCCTTTTTCAAATTCAAAAAAAAATATCAAATAGTTGAATAAGATAGTTGAATAAGAATTGTCAGTTAAGGTAAATTAAGTGTATTTTTCTATCATTTTCATTATAGAACGTTTATCTATGAATTATGAAATTCCAAACTGAACTCGATTTTTGATCCATTATTTCGGTCTCATTTATCATTGTTCTTTATTTTTTTTTATACCTTTTTATGGATAAATTATGATTATCCATATTTTCACATTTAGCATTTACATATATAACATATATTACTGTCAACAGAGAATTTTAATTTTATTGTAGATATTTAGATAAAAAATTTTGAAAAAAAAAATCACCATAATACAATTCTAAATTTATAAAAAAAAAAAGATTGGGTTGCGCAATATATATCAAAGAATATACAATAATGATGTATTTTGTGAATCAAATACATGGTCTAATAATAAAAAAACCATTTTCATATTTTAATTACTTGTGTTGTAATTGATAAGTTAATAATATATAATATTAGTTGAATATTTTTGAAATACTTTTCTCAAAGGTTTCATTCAGACCTAATTTATATCGAGTAGACCTTGTCGTTGTGCGAATTCTTAATTCATGAGTTGTAAGGAGGGACTTATGTCACCACAAACAGAGACTAAAGCAAGTGTTGGATTTAAAGCTGGTGTTAAAGATTACAAATTAACTTATTATACTCCTGACTACGAAACCAAAGATACTGATATCTTGGCAGCATTTCGAGTAACTCCTCAACCAGGGGTTCCTCCTGAGGAAGCAGGAGCTGCGGTTGCTGCTGAATCTTCCACTGGTACATGGACAACTGTCTGGACTGATGGACTTACCAGTCTTGATCGTTACAAAGGGCGATGTTACCACATCGAGAGTGTTGTTGGTGAAGAAGACCAATATATTGCTTACGTAGCTTATCCTTTAGACCTTTTTGAAGAAGGCTCTGTTACTAACATGTTTACTTCCATTGTGGGTAATGTATTTGGTTTCAAAGCCCTACGAGCCCTACGCCTGGAAGATCTGCGAATTCCTCCTTCTTATTCCAAAACTTTCCAAGGACCTCCCCACGGCATCCAAGTTGAAAGAGATAAATTAAACAAGTATGGGCGTCCCTTATTGGGATGTACTATTAAACCAAAATTGGGATTATCCGCAAAAAACTATGGTAGAGCGGTTTATGAATGTTTACGCGGTGGACTTGATTTTACCAAGGATGACGAAAACGTGAATTCACAACCATTTATGCGTTGGAGAGACCGTTTCTTATTTTGTGCAGAAGCTCTTTTTAAAGCACAAGCTGAAACAGGTGAAATCAAAGGACACTACTTGAATGCTACTGCGGGTACATGTGAAGAAATGATCAAAAGGGCTGTATTTGCGAGAGAATTAGGAGTTCCTATCGTAATGCATGACTACTTAACAGGAGGATTCACTGCAAATACTAGTTTGGCTCATTATTGTCGTGATAACGGCTTACTTCTTCATATCCACCGCGCAATGCATGCAGTTATTGATAGACAGAAAAACCATGGTATGCATTTTCGTGTACTAGCTAAAGCATTACGTATGTCTGGTGGAGATCACATTCACGCTGGTACAGTAGTAGGTAAATTGGAAGGAGAACGCGAGATGACTTTGGGCTTTGTTGATTTACTACGTGATGATTACATTGAAAAAGACAGAAGTCGCGGTATTTTTTTCACTCAAGATTGGGTCTCTATGTCAGGTGTTATACCTGTGGCTTCAGGAGGTATTCATGTTTGGCATATGCCTGCTCTGACCGAAATCTTTGGGGATGATTCCGTACTCCAATTTGGTGGAGGAACTTTAGGGCATCCTTGGGGAAATGCGCCTGGTGCAGTAGCTAATCGAGTGGCTTTAGAAGCATGTGTACAAGCTCGTAATGAGGGGCGTGATCTTGCTCGTGAGGGTAATGACATTATCCGTGAAGCTAGCAAATGGAGTTCTGAACTAGCCGCTGCTTGTGAAATATGGAAAGAGATCAAATTCGAGTTCGAACCCGTGGATAAACCAGACGTGTAGATATGTCAGATGACAATACATAGAAAAATAAAGAGAAAAAGTACAGAATAGAATTCAGTAATTCCTTTTTGTTCTCCTAATTGCAATTAAACTCGGCCCAATCTTTTACTAAATAAAGGATTGAGCCGAATAGAATAAAATTCAAATACCAAATAACTAATAAGCATTTTTTTTTTAATGAGCATGTATATATCTTTCATATGGGCAATATATATATATATATACAAGATAAAAATAGATCGAAGACTAAACAAAGTCATACTTTTTTCTATATTGTTTAGTCTTTGTTGGATACCTAATTAATCCTATCGATCCCTGGGATGGGTTGATGATTCATTTTATATCAACACAATTTCATTTGAGAACATAAATCAAACTAAAGACGTACTCCTTATACCTATCCTGTATATTGTTTTTTTTCATTCCATGTTACAACATAAACTTCTTATTTGATTATAATTCTCGAAATTATACGAGAATAAATTCCTCATTTTTATTTTTAAGGGTCTTTAAGGGAAAGAACTATTGTTTTTTTAGATGAAAATTTGTCTATAACATGGTAGAACTGACGCCGACGCTGCCTTTCAATTTCTAATTGAGAAAAAGATTCTATCTTATATCATATATTTATATGATATATAAAATATCATATATATAATAAAAGATTATATTATAATAATAATATATATGTGGTATCTCGGATTCAAAAAAAGAAAAACTGAATCAGTTCTTTCAATACTACCTTTTTTAGTTATTTTAGTTAACAATACTAATCATTAGAATCCATATACTTAATTCGAATAGTAAAAATAGTCAAATTTGAATAGTAAATCAAATAGGAAAATGATTAGTAGTCGAACGACTATTCATTTATTGTATTTTGATCAAATAGGAGGCTGGAAAACCCTATGGAAAAATGGTGGTTCAATTCTATGTTGTCTAAGAAGAAGCTAGAAGATAGTTGCAGGCTAAATAAATTAATGGATAGTCTTGGGGATACTAGTGAGGGCAAAGACCATGAAACGGAAAAAAATATGCTTAATTGGAGTGAGAGTGAAAGTGATGGGGAAAGTATTAGTAATATTGATTTTTCATTTAAAATAAGGGATATTTGGAGTTTAATCTATGATGACACTTTTTTAGTAAGGGATAGTAATGGTGACAGTTATTCTGTCTATTTTGATATTGAAAATCAAATTTTTGAGATTGATAATGATCATTTTTTTATAAGTGAATTAGAAAGTTTTTTTTCGCGTTATTTGAACAGTGTGTCTAAAACTAAGAATAACACTAATTTAGATTATCATTACATAGATGATACTCAATCCGGTTGGAATAACTCTAGTTGGAATAATCACATTAATAATTGTATTGATAGTTTTCTTTGTTTTGAAATAAATGATTATAGTTACATTTCAAGCGATACCGATAATTACAGCGACAGTTACATTTATAGTTTCATTTGTACCCAAGTTATAAAGAGCAATGAAAGTAGCAGTTTTAGTATAAGAAATACTAATACTAGTAATGGTAGTGATTCCGATATAAATAATGATAGTGATTCTGATATAAATAATGGTAGTGATCCCGATATAACTCCAAACTATAGTCATTTATGGGTTCAATGCGAAAATTGTTATGGATTAAATTATAAAAAATTTTTTAAGTCAAAAATGCATATTTGTGAACAGTGTGGATATCATTTGAAAATGAGTAGTTCAGATAGAATCGAACTTTTAATTGATCATGGTACTTGGGATCCTATGGATGAAAATATGGTCTCTATGGACCCAATAGAATTTCATTCAGAGGAAGAACCTTATCTAGATCGTATTGATTCTTATCAAAGAAAGACAGGCTTGACTGAAGCTGTTCAAACAGGCATAGGTCAGCTAAATGGTATCCCCATAGCAATGGGAGTTATGGATTTTCAGTTCATGGGGGGTAGTATGGGATCCGTAGTAGGCGAGAAAATCACCCGTTTGATTGAATCTGCTACTAATCGATCTTTACCTGTCATTATTGTATGTGCTTCTGGAGGAGCACGTATGCAAGAAGGAAGTTTGAGCTTGATGCAAATGGCTAAAATATCTTCTGCTTCATATGATTATCAATCGAATAAAAAGTTATTCTATGTAGCAATCCTTACATCCCCTACAACTGGTGGAGTAACTGCCAGTTTTGGTATGTTGGGGGATGTCATTATTGCTGAACCTAATGCCTATATTGCATTTGCGGGTAAAAGAGTAATTGAACAAACATTGAATACGACAGTACCCGATGGTTCACAAGAATCCGAGTATTTATTCGATAAGGGATTATTTGATTCAATCGTACCACGTAATCTTTTAAAAAGCGTCCTGAGTGAGTTATTTCAGCTCCATGGGTTCTTTCCTTTGAATCAAAATTCAAAAAATTAAAATATAGTACTAGACACAGTTACTTGTAGAAAACAAGTATTTCTACTTAGTTCATGATAAAAAAAAACTAAATACTAGTTGAATTTTATTTCAATAGTAGTACTTTGAGGCAAGATAAATGGGATTTGCTATTTGAAAGAATTTTATCTTCTTATTTTATATATTCAAATTAAAAATGAAAATATAGAATAGAGTATTAATATAGAGTAGTAATAGAGAATATAGACATAGCCAATAATGAAAAATAGATAATATAAATAAAATATCGCGCCATATGACATATAAAACATATAAAGAGGTATAGAAAGAATTTGTATCTATATATCTATATTTTTAATCCTCCGAAAATATGTATTTTTGGTATAAATTCCTTTGAATTAGTTTAATTAAAATCGTGAACTCATAATAAACTTTTACTAATAAATAATATAATTTTAGATTATTTATTTTTTGAAAATTATTATAATTATACATATTTGTGTAAACAGACAAATGACTAGTATAGACTAGTATATATAATATAGTTCTACCTTACATTCCTTGAACTTATTATTTAAGTTACTATTTTTATTTTCGAAAATATTAGATATACTTATCATAAGATATCTTTCTATTTATAAAAAATACAAAAATTTAATCAGGGCATTCATTCTATGACAGATCTCAACTTACCCTCTATTTTTGTGCCCTTAGTAGGGCTAGTATTTCCGGCACTTGCAATGGCTTCCTTATTTCTTTATGTTCAAAAAAATAAAATTATCTAAATTGAATTTTAATATTTATTTCTATTTAGTGGAATAGAGTATAAATATATGATATGTCTTTCTTTTCGAAAACAAATGTTTATGTAGGTGAACAGATAATATCTACATAAATTCATTGTATGCTTGTCGAGTATAGCTTGGTAAAAAAGATACACAAATATTTTATTTTCAACAAATAGAAAGTCAATGTATCTAATTAATTCCTCTTAATCGTTCACATCAGAATTAGCTCACGAGGGTTAATTCGAGATTAAGAAAAAAAACAATTTGTTTGAGTTATTCTATTCTTTCAATTCTAATCGAATGCAACAAACTATTATAGTATGAACTGGCGATCAAAACATATCTGGATAGAACTTATAAAGGGTTCTCGGAAAACAAGTAATTTATTATGGTCCTGTATACTTTTTGGGGGTTCACTTGGATTCTTAATAGTTGGAACTTCCAGTTATTTTGGTAGAAATCTGATATCCATATTTCCATATCAACAAATCCTTTTTTTTCCACAAGGGATCGTAATGTTTTTCTATGGTATCGCCGGCCTATTCATCAGTTCCTATTTGTGGTGTACAATTTTGTGGAATATAGGTAGTGGTTATGACCGATTCGATAGAAGGGAAGGAATCGTGTGTATTTTTCGTTGGGGATTCCCTGGAATAAATCGGCGCATTTTCCTTCGCTTACTTATGAAGGATATCCAATCCATCAAAATGGAGGTTAAAGAGGGTATTTATCCTCGTCGTGTTATTTATATGGAAATACGGGGTCAAGGACCCATTCCCTTGACTCGTACTGATGCAAATTTTACTCCACAAGAAATTGAGCAAAAAGTTACCCAATTGGCCTATTTTTTGCGTGTGCCAATGGAAGTATTTTGAAATGGGGAATAACTCTTTTCTTATTACTCATTATATTATAAATATAAAGGAAAAACTTGATAATTCTTTCTTGAATACGACTGAGTTTTCTTTCGAATACTCATTTTGGTTGAATAAATCTTTTTCGATTCTATGTTTTCATTATAGAATAGGGAATAGAATAAAAAAAAAAAAGCATGAGACCCTATATGGAAAATGGAAACGAAACATATGTGTAACAAATATAATAAGAAGAAGAACTATATAAAAATAAAATAATTATTTAGAATTATTTTATATTTTATTTAATTATTAATTAATTCTAATTAAATAAGTTAAGTAATAAGTTAAGTAAGAGGTTAAGTGTCTATTTATCAAATCTATTCAAAATTTTTGTAATGTAATATAGAATTCATATTTTTTTGGATTCTCAAGATAGAGATTTGGGATTGGTACATTTTTCCGGAATTTTAGTTAATGGATGAAACATTTTGAAAGAATTCATTGATCTGAGGGAAGGTAGTTTTTCGTTTCGTTACTTCAAGTGCTTTTGCGAGCATTCATAGAAATTGAAAAAAAAAAACAAATGAAGATAAAATGAGTTGGTTCGAATTTGCTTTGGCCAATTCAGATATTGGAAATAATATTTATTTTATTATTTTTGTTAGTTTTTCATACGCATCTGAAAAACCAAAAAAGACACTTATTCCCCTTTTCTATTTCTTATAGATAGACCTAAAAAAAAAAATGAAAAAAAAGAAAGCATTGACTTTCCTATACTATCTTGCATTTATAGTATTTTTGCCATGGTGGGTCTCTCTCTCAGTTAAGAAAAGTCTTGAATTTTGGGTTACTAACTGGTGGAATACCAATCAATCTCAATCTGAAACTTTTTTGAATGATAGTCAAGAAAAAAGTGTTCTAGAAAGATTCATAGAATTAGAGGAACAGTTCCTCTTGGACGAAATGATAAAGGAGTATCCAGAGACACATATACAAAAGTTTCCTATTCGTGTAGAAATACACAAAGAAACAATACAATTGGTCAAAACACACAATGAATATGATCTTCATATCATTCTGCATTTCTCGACAAATATAATCTGTTTCACTATTCTAAGTGGATTTTTTATGCTCGGTCATCAAGAGCTTGTCACTCTTAATTCGTGGGTTCGGGAATCTCTATATAACTTAAGTGATACAATAAAAGCTTTTTTGATTCTTTTAGTCACTGATTTATGGATTGGATTTCACTCGACTCATGGTTGGGAACTAATCATTGGTTCGGTCTACAACGACTTTGGATTGTCACAAAATGATCAAATTATATCTGGTCTTGTTTCTACTTTTCCAGTTATTTTGGATACAATTGTGAAATATTGGATCTTCCATTATTTAAATCGTGTATCTCCTTCACTTGTAGTGATTTATCATTCAATGAATGAATAAAAAACTTATTTGATCTATTCATCTCAATCAAATCAGTATCTTTTTTCATTTATTTAATATTTAATAGAAATTAAAAAATGGAATTTAAGGTATTCCTACTATACTATAGTATAGTAGTATATTCCTATTTGAGTTCCAATACAATGGCACATTCGTAGGTAGGGAATTATATGAGCTACCTATCTAATTTATTGTAGAAATTCTGAAATCAATGATTGTACCATGCAAAAAACTTTTTCTTGGATAGCAAAACATGTGACTCGATATATTTCTGTATCGATCATGATATATGTAATAACTCGGGTATCTATTTCGAATGCATATCCCATTTTTGCACAACAGGGTTATGAAAATCCACGAGAAGCAACTGGAAGAATTGTCTGTGCCAATTGTCATTTAGCTAATAAGCCCGTGGATATTGAAGTTCCGCAGGCTATACTTCCAGATACTGTATTTGAAGCAGTTGTTCGAATTCCTTATGATATGCAACTGAAACAAGTTCTTGCTAATGGAAAAAAGGGTGCCCTGAATGTAGGGGCTGTTCTTATTTTACCCGAAGGATTTGAATTAGCCCCCCCGGATCGTATTTCTCCTGAATTGAAAGAAAAGATGGGGAATTTGTCTTTTCAAAATTATCGTCCTAATAAAAAAAATATTCTTGTGATAGGTCCTGTTCCTGGTCAGAAATATAGCGAAATTGTCTTTCCTATTCTTTCCCCTGACCCTGCTACGAACAAAGAAGTTCACTTCTTAAAATATCCCATATATGTAGGGGGAAACAGAGGAAGGGGTCAGATTTATCCTGATGGGAGCAAGAGTAACAATACAGTGTATAATGCTACATCCGGAGGTACAATAAGCAAAATTGTACGTAAAGAAAAGGGGGGATATGAAATATCCATAGTTGATACATTAGATGGACATCAAGTGGTTGATATTATACCTCCAGGACCAGAACTTCTTGTTTCAGAGGGGGAAGCCATCAAACTTGATCAACCATTAACAAGCAATCCTAATGTGGGAGGATTTGGTCAGGGAGATGCGGAAATAGTACTTCAAGATCCATTACGTGTACAAGGTCTTTTGCTCTTCTTCGCATCTGTTATTTTGGCACAAATATTTTTGGTTCTTAAAAAGAAACAGTTTGAAAAGGTTCAATTGTACGAAATGAATTTCTAGATCTACGGAT